GAAATAATGGAGGAATCATCCATTAACATTCAATCTACGAATTGTACAACTTTGTCATTGACAAAAAAAAGAATACAAGATCTAACTGATAAAACAAACACAATCATAAAAAAAATACAAAAAATTCCAAAAGACAACAAAAAAGGATTTCTAAGTCCACATAGAAATATTAGTTCTACCGAAATAAGTTATGATGATGCAAGATTGAAATTTCCAAAAAAGATTTTACAGATATTAAAAAGAAGAAATGCTCGACTAATCCGTAAATCCCCCTTTTTTTTTCAATTTTTCATTGAAAGGATATCTATAAATATCTTTTTTTTTATCAATAATATTCCTAGAATAAATGAACAAGTTTTTTTTTATTTTTTTGACTCAACAAAACAAAAAATTAATAAATACAGCTTCGATAATAACTATATTTACACTAATGAAACAAATAAAAAAATAACTCAGTTTATTTCAATTATAAAAAAGTCAATTTTTAATATTAGTAATAATAAGTCACAGACTTTTTATGACTTATCCTATTTGTCACAAGCATATGTCTTTTACAAATTATCCCCAACCCTAGTTTTTAACTTTTTAAATTTATATAAGTCAAAATTAAAATCTGTCTTTCAATATAAAGGAAGATCTCTTTTTCTTAAGAATGAAATAAAAGATTCTTTTTTTGGAACAAAGGAAATAGTGCCTTCCCAATTAATACATAAGAACCCTTTCAATTCTGAAATAAATCAATGGAAAAATTGGTTCAAGAGTTCTTATCAATATGACTTATCTCAGTCTAGATTAATACCACAAAAAGCGCGAAATAGAGTAAATCAAGATGCTATAGTTCAAAATAAACATTTCAAGAAATGTGATTCAGATGAAAAAACCCGATTAATTAACTCCGAAAAACAAAAAAAAATAGAACCAGACTGGTTGCTGAATCAAAAAAAAAATGTTAAAAAACAATATAGATATGACCTTTTATCATATAATTTTATTAATTATGAAGATAAGAAAAACTCATATATTTATGGATTTCCATTATTTCCATTACAAGTAAATCATAATCAAGAGATCTTTTCTAATTATAAGAAAGATAAACGAAAATTTTTGAATATGCTGATAGATATCCCTATATACAATTATCTAGTAGAAAAAAATATTATAGATATAAAGAAAAATCCCGATAGAAAATATTTTGATTGGATAATTCTCCATTTTTGTCTTCGAAATAAAATAGATATGGGGGCCTGGATCAATATCGATACTGACACCAACAATAATAAATATACTAAGATTCAAGCTAATAATTATCAACTAATTGAGAAAATCGATAAGAAAGGTCTTGTTTATCCCACGATTCGTCAAAATCAAGAAATTAACCCATCCAATAAAAAAAAACTTTTTGATTGGATGAGAATCAATGAAGAAATAATAAGTTGTCCCATATCAAATTTGGAACTTTGGTTTTTCCCAGAATTTTGGATACTTTATAATTCGTATAAGATTAAACCATGCACAATACCAATTAAATTGCTACTTTTAAATTTGAATGTAAATGAAAATGTTAATGAAAATAAAAGCACTGCTGGAAAGAAAAAAAGAGATATTTTTATTTCAATATTTTCAAATGAAAAAAAAGATTTTGAATTAGAAAACCAAACTGAAAGAGAAAAAGAATTTGCAGTCCAAGAAAATTTTGAATCAACTCTGTCAAACCAAGCAAAAGATATTGAAGAAAATTATGCGGTATCAAAGATGAAAAAAGATAAAAATAAAAAAAAATCCAGGAACAATATGGAAACAGGGTTTGATTTATTACTAAAAAGATATTTACTTTTTCAATTGCGATGGGATGGTTCTGTAAATCCAAAAATGATCAATAACATCAAAGTGTATTGTCTACTACTTAGATTGATAAACCCAAGAGAAATTGCTATAGCCTCGATTCAAAAGGGAGAAATGAGTCTGGATATTCTAATGATTCAGAATAATTTGAATCTTACCGAATTGATTAAAAGGGGAATATTACTTATCGAACCAGTTCGTCTGTCTATAATAAACGAAGGGCAGTTTATTGTGTATCAAACCATAGGTATTTCGTTACTTTATAAGAATACGTGCGCAATTAATCGAAGATACCGAGAAAAAGGCCATCTTGATAAGAAAAATTATCATGAATTCATTCCAAAAAATCAAAAGATGGCTGAAAATAGAGACACAAATCATTATGATTTGTTTGTTCCTGAAATGATTTTAGCCCCTAGACGTCGTATAGAATTGAGAATTCGAATTTGTTTCAATTCTAGGAATCGAAACGGTATTCCGAAATATACAGCGTTTTGCAATGAAAATAAGATAAAGAGTCAAGTTTTGAATACAAGCAACAGAGATAAAAATATATTAATTAAATTAAAGTTCTTTCTTTGGCCTAATTATCGATTAGAAGATTTCGCTTGTATGAATCGGTATTGGTTTGATACCAATAATGGCAGCCGTTTCAGTATGTTAAAAATACATATGTATCCGCAATTTAAAAATAAAAATTAACTAAACCGTGTACGGAAAAAAAGTAAAATAAGGATTGACTTAATTTTTCGTGCTGTAGTGCATATATGAAGACAAAGAGATGCACGCATACATTGTTTTACATTCCATTATGCTTCATGATACTAATTCGAATTTAATGACATATAAATATTTATATATCTAAATAATCAAAAATTCTGATTTTATTAGTTTAATTTGAAATTTTAGGTATAATTTGTTGTCTTTTGTGAGTGCGGAAAACCATCTTTTTGTATACTTATTCGAATCCAATTTTAAAATGGATAGAATTTTTAACCAAATTAAGATTATTGTATATGACAAATAAAAAAATGAGTATTATTATTATTGATCAATAATAATATCTAGCAATAAAAATGAGGCTGGTGGGGAGAGAAGGGGGGAAGATTTCATTTTATGGTAAAAAAGTCATTCATCTCGATTATTTCTCGCAACGAAAAAGAAGAAAACGAAGAAAACAAGGGGTCTGTTGCATTTCAAATACTAAGTCTCACTAATAGGATACGCAAACTTTCTTCCCATTTGGAATTGCACAGAAAAGACTATTTATCTCAGAGGGGCCTCCGTAAAATTTTGGGAAAACGCCAAAGGCTGCTGTCTTATTTGTCAAAGAAAAACAGAATACGTTATAAAGAATTAATTAATCAGTTAGATATGCGAGAATCAAAAACACGTTAATTTGAATTTGAAATTTGAAGAGGCTTTTTGAATTATTTGATTTATTAGATCTTGAATTTGAATGAACTTATTTTCACTTACTTATTTTCACTTTCAGTAATTCATGAAAGAATGATTCGAGGAAAAACTTATGACTATACCAGCTACAAGAAAAGACCTCATGATAGTAAATATGGGCCCCCATCACCCATCAATGCATGGCGTTCTTCGACTCGTCGTTACTCTCGACGGTGAAGATGTTATTGACTGTGAACCGATATTAGGCTATTTACACCGAGGAATGGAAAAAATTGCGGAAAACCGAACAATTATACAATATCTTCCTTATGTAACGCGTTGGGATTATTTAGCTACTATGTTCACCGAAGCAATAACCGTAAATGGGCCAGAGTTATTGGGAAATATCCAAGTACCTAAAAGAGCCAGCTATATCAGAGCAATTATGTTGGAGTTGAGTCGTATAGCTTCTCATCTGTTATGGCTCGGTCCTTTTATGGCAGATATTGGGGCACAGACCCCTTTTTTCTATATTTTCAGAGAAAGAGAATTAGTATATGATCTATTTGAAGCTGCTACCGGTATGAGAATGATGCATAATTATTTTCGTATCGGAGGAGTAGCGGCTGATTTACCTTATGGCTGGATAGATAAATGTTTAGATTTTTGCGATTATTTTTTAACAGGAGTTACTGACTATCAAAAGCTTATTACAAGAAATCCTATTTTTTTAGAACGAGTTGAAGGAGTAGGCATTATTGGGAGAGGGGATGTAATAAATTGGGGTTTATCAGGACCAATGCTGCGAGCTTCTGGAATACAATGGGATCTTCGTAAAGTTGATCATTATGAGTGTTACGATGAATTTGATTGGGAAGTACAGTGGCAAAAAGAAGGAGATTCATTAGCTCGCTATCTAGTTCGAATTGGTGAAATGACAGAATCCATAAAAATTATTCAACAGGCTCTAGAAGGAATTCCGGGGGGGCCATATGAGAATTTAGAAATCCGATACTTTGATAGAGAAAGGAATCCAGAATGGAATGATTTTGACTATCGATTTATTAGTAAAAAACCTTCTCCTACCTTTGAATTGCCGAAACAAGAACTCTATGTGCGAGTCGAAGCGCCAAAGGGAGAATTGGGAATTTTTCTGATAGGGGATCAGAGTGGTTTTCCTTGGAGATGGAAAATTCGACCGCCAGGTTTTATCAATTTGCAAATTCTTTCGCAGTTAGTTAAAAAAATGAAATTGGCTGATATTATGACAATACTAGGTAGCATAGATATTATTATGGGAGAAGTTGATCGTTGAAATGATAATTGATACAACAGAAGTACAAGATATCAATTCTTTTTCTAGATTGGAATTTTTAAAAGAGGCGTTTGGAATTATATGGATCCTTATTCCTATTTTTACTCCTGTATTGGGAATCACAATAGGTGTACTGGTAATTGTATGGTTAGAAAGAGAAATATCGGCAGGGATACAACAACGTATTGGACCTGAATATGCCGGGCCTTGGGGGGTTCTTCAAGCTTTAGCAGATGGGACAAAACTACTTTTCAAAGAAAATCTCTTTCCATCTAGAGGAGATACTCGTTTATTCAGTATCGGACCATCCATAGCAGTCATATCCATTTTAGTAAGCTATTCAGTAGTTCCTTTTGGATCGCACCTTGTTTTAGCGGATCTAAATATCGGTGTTTTTTTATGGATTGCCATTTCAAGTATTGCTCCTATAGGCCTTCTTATGTCAGGATACGGGTCAAATAATAAATATTCTTTTTTAGGGGGTCTAAGAGCCGCTGCTCAATCGATTAGTTATGAAATACCATTAACCTTATGTGTGTTATCAATATCTCTACGTGTGATTCGTTAAGACATAAATTTTTCTCTATTTTTTCCTTTCTATTTCTAGGAAAAGGGTGGACTGAATGGAGTAAATATCTTCATTTTTTTATTCATTATTCTAATCGATGAACTAAATCAGATAGTTATATGAGTGAAATAAAACTGCTTATATAGAAATTCGCAGTAAAAAAATGGAGTCTCATTTTCTATGTATAAGAGTTAGATAGTTCAGCGGAAATAAACAGAAGCAGACGAAAGCGTTTACCCCAAGATTAGGCGATTAGTTATCCTAACTTGAAGCGGGCTCAAAAGATCAATCATATTGCGTTTTCACTATCGTTTGTATGCATTATCATACATGTATTAACTTAACAGATGATTGAACAAAAACGAGTGGATGATTAGAAAGACCAAGATACACAAAGGATTAGTAATGAAGATTATGTAAAAGAATATTTCTGCATAATATACACAGAATATTAATTGGGGCTTTAAGTTAGTAGAAATGATCAAGCAGTACTCCCCACGAGTCCGATCCAGAGTATGCTCCTACCCATCGATTAAATAGATGACTGTTGGAAACGAAATAATCCTTTCTTTTGATTTTGTAAATCCCCTTTTTTTTCTCAGAAAAAGAAAGAAGAATAGAAACGAAAAAAAAAGTAATACAATTCCAGTAGAAAATAGAAAAAAGATCTTTTTGAGTCTTTCTTTTTTATATTATTTATATTCTACTTTTATTCTTTCTTTTCTATATCCATATTCATATAGATCGAATTCGTATCATAATTTATGAATTAATATTAATATATAATTCTTTTTCGTAAGTGAAAAGGACGGGTTTTTGATATTGTTACAAGGAGTATTTGATTGAATAATTAAATCATTACTCAACCTTGTTGAAATTTTTAAATAAAGGATGAGATCAATTCAGAAGTACTTTACTTTTTTATTTTCTTTTTATTTATTTTAATAAATTACTATAAATAATTATTAAAGCAAAACCGACCGAATTCGATTGGTCTAATTTGGGATCGCAAGATAAAATAATACTCTAAAATAATACCGATCTGGTCCTTAGATTTATTTAGGGTCCTCAAGGAGCCGTATGAGGTGAAAATCTCATGTACGGTTCTGAAATAGCGATGGGAACAGTGATGGTATCATCGACTAGGATTATCTAATAGTTCAAGTACAGTTGATATAGTTGAGGCGCAATCAAAATATGGTTTTGGGGGATGGAATTTGTGGCGTCAGCCTATAGGGTTTATCATTTTTCTAATTTCTTCGCTAGCAGAATGTGAAAGATTGCCTTTTGATTTACCAGAAGCGGAAGAAGAATTAGTAGCAGGTTATCAAACCGAATACTCGGGGATCAAATTTGGTTTATTTTACGTTGCTTCCTATCTAAACTTATTAGTCTCTTCATTATTTGTAACAGTTCTTTACTTGGGCGGTTGGAATATCTCTATTCCGTACATATTTGTTTCTGAGTTTGTTGAAAGAAATAAAACATATGGTGTTTTTGAACCGACAATTGGTATCTTTATTACATTAGCTAAAACTTATTTGTTCTTGTTCATTCCTATCACAACAAGATGGACTTTACCTAGGTTAAGAATGGATCAACTATTGAATCTTGGATGGAAATTTCTTTTACCTATTTCTCTCGGTAATCTATTATTAACAACTTCTTCTCAACTCTTTTCACTGTAAACGAATATGATATCCTATATTCCCAACTTGGATCAAACAAGAGAAATAAACAAAAATCAAATTATTCATATATAGTCATCATATGTTCCCTATGGTAACCGGGTTTATGAATTATGGCCAACAAACGGTAGGAGCTGCAAGGTACATTGGTCAAAGTTTCATGATCACCTTATCCCACGTAAATCGTTTACCTATAACTATTCAATATCCTTATGAAAAGGCAATCGCCGTGGAACGTTTCCGCGGTCGAATCCATTTCGAATTTGATAAATGTATTGCTTGTGAAGTATGTGTTCGTGTTTGTCCTATAGATTTACCCGTCGTTGATTGGAAATTTGAAACCTATATTCGTAAGAAACGATTACTTAATTACAGTATTGATTTCGGAATCTGTATATTTTGTGGTAACTGTGTTGAGTATTGTCCAACAAATTGTTTATCAATGACTGAAGAATATGAACTTTCTACTTATGATCGTCACGAATTGAATTATAATCAAATTGCCCTGGGCCGTTTACCAATATCAGTACTTGACGATTATACAATTCGACCCATTTTGAATTCTCCTCAAATAAAAAATAAGTAAATCCCCTGGTTAAAGAAAAATTTGGAAGTCCTAAGGTTCAGTTTTGAGTTAAAGAAATGAGTTTTTTCGTTTTGTTTGGTCTCAATAAACTACATTACAAATCTCAACTAGTAATTAGTTGGGAAGAATTACGTATTAATTTAGATTGAAAATGGATTAATTAATATATCTCACATTATTTCAAAATGGAGAGTTTCGTATTCGAACTACTCTTTTTAGATAAAACATAAAATTAGTCCAATAACTGTACCTGCATTAATTCACCCCCTTTAGGGGTTAAAGGATTTAATTCATTTAAAAATTTTTAACGAATTATCAACAATTTTTTCTGGTCTGGTCTCAATAAAGTCATGAAAAACATTTCGATTTATTTATCTCTTATTTTACATAGAATGGATTTGCCTGGACCAATACATGATTTTCTTTTAGTCTTTCTGGGATTAGGTCTTATCTTAGGAGGTATAGGCGTAGTATTATTTACCAACCCAATTTTTTCTGCCTTTTCGTTAGGATTAGTTCTTGTTTGTATATCATTATTCTATATTCTATTAAATTCGTATTTTGTAGCTGCTGCACAACTTCTTATTTATGTGGGGGCTATAAATGTTTTAATCATATTTGCTGTGATGTTCATGAATGGTTCAGAATATTACAAAGATTTTCATCTTTGGACCTTTGGGGATGGGGTTACTTTGTTAGTTTGTACAAGTATTTTTGGTTTACTAATGATTACTATTACGGATACGTCATGGTACGGGATTATTTGGACTACAAGATCAAACCAGATTATAGAGCACGATTTGATAAGTAATAGTCAACAAATTGGAATTCATTTATCAACCGATTTTTTTCTTCCATTTGAATTCATTTCGATAATTCTTTTAGTTGCTTTGATAGGTGCAATTGCCGTGGCGCGACAGTAATAAATCTCTAAAATTAGCAACAGCAATCAAAATGAAACTTGATTCTGTGTTATCCCATTTATTTCCCTTCAATTCGAATTTAAAATTGTTTCTGTCTAAAATATAAATTATTTTATTCGATCTATTTCCAATATATTCTTTTATTCCGTACTTTTTATATTCTAGTCAATTGAATCCCTTGCATTGTTGTTCATATTATATTGAAATGAATCGAAATTGATAAGGAGTTGGTCAATGATGCTCGAACATGTACTTGTTTTGAGTGCCTACTTATTTTCTATCGGTATCTATGGATTGATAACCAGCCGAAATATGGTTAGAGCTCTTATGTGTCTTGAACTTATACTGAATGCGGTTAATATGAATTTCGTAACATTTTCTGATTTTTTTGATAGTCGACAATTAAAAGGAAATATTTTCTCCATTTTTGTTATAGCCATTGCAGCCGCTGAAGCAGCTATTGGACCAGCTATTGTTTCGTCAATTTATCGTAACAGAAAATCCACTCGTATAAACCAATCGAATTTGTTGAATAAATAGTATCAATGATACGTAGTAGGAACTTAACTATCGAAAATAAATTTGAATATTCCTAAATTCAAATTAGCGTGTATTATATAATCTATGATTATGTTTACGAAAATATAAGAAATCAAAGTATCTTGGCTCTCTCACATGACTCGATCTGGAAGTAGATTGATTAGAACAATTCTGTTAAATCGAAATCATTGATTCATCTGGTATCTAAATAGATGATTAAGTTAAAAATTTACTAGATCGAAAATTTCTGATTAAAAAAAATTATAGATAAAATGTCACATTCAGTAAAGATTTATGATACGTGTATAGGATGTACTCAATGTGTCCGAGCCTGCCCTACAGATGTATTAGAAATGATACCTTGGGACGGGTGTAAAGCTAAGCAAATTGCTTCTGCTCCAAGAACAGAGGACTGTGTGGGGTGTAAGAGATGTGAATCCGCCTGTCCAACGGATTTCTTGAGTGTTCGAGTTTATTTGTGGCATGAAACAACTCGAAGTATGGGTCTAGCTTATTAATACGTTCAAAAAAATCCTACTTGAATACAATACACTTACTTTTTTTTTACTTTTATCGACAAAAACCCGCGCTCAAAATAATATATTGTATATTGTTTTTGAGAACGGGTTTTTCTAATTCATTTTTCTGGTCCAAGTGTATCTTGTTTTTACCACGAATTATTTTCCTTGGTTAACGATAGTTGTAGTTTTTCCAATATTTGCGGGTTCCTTAATTTTCTTATTTCCTCATAGAGGAAATAAGGTAATTAGGTGGTATACTATTTGTATATGTATAATGGAACTCCTTCTGATAACCTATGCATTCGGTTATCATTTCCAATTGGACGATCCATTAATTCAACTGACAGAGGATTATAAATGGATCGATTTTTTGAATTTTTCCTGGAGATTGGGAATAGATGGAATTTCTATAGGACCTATTTTGCTGACGGGGTTTATCACGACTTTAGCTACTTTAGCGGCTCGGCCGGTTACTCGAGAGTGCCGATTATTCCATTTCTTGATGTTAGCAATGTATAGCGGTCAAATAGGACCATTTTCTTCTCAAGATCTTTTACTTTTTTTCATTATGTGGGAATTAGAATTAATTCCAGTTTATTTACTTCTATCTATGTGGGGAGGAAAGAAACGTTTGTATTCAGCTACAAAATTTATTTTGTACACTGCCGGAAGTTCCGCCTTTTTATTAATGGGAATTCTAGGTGTTTGTTTATCTGGTTCATTAGAACCAACATTAAATTTCGAAACATCGGCTAATCAATCGTATCCTGTAGCACTCGAAATGCTATTCTATATTGGATTTTTTATTGCTTTTGCTGTCAAATTGCCGATTATACCCTTACATACATGGTTACCGGACACTCATGGAGAAGCGCATTACAGTACTTGTATGCTTCTAGCTGGAATCTTATTAAAGATGGGAGCGTATGGATTGGTTCGAATCAATATGGAATTATTCCATCATGCCCATTCTATATTTTCTCCTTGGTTAATCATAGTCGGAACAATTCAAATAATCTATGCAGCTTCAACATCTCCTGGGCAACGTAATTTAAAAAAAAGAATAGCTTATTCCTCTGTATCGCATATGGGTTTCATAATTATAGGACTTGGTTCTATAAGCGATACAGGAATCAACGGAGCCATTTTACAAATAATATCTCATGGCTTTATTGGCGCCGCGCTTTTTTTCTTGGCAGGAACGAGTTATGATAGAATACGTCTTGTTTATCTCGATGAAATGGGCGGAATGGCTATCACAATTCCAAAAATATTTACAACTTTTAGTATCTTATCAATGGCTTCTCTTGCATTACCGGGCATGAGCGGTTTTGTTGCGGAATTGCTAGTATTTTTTGGAATACTTACTAGTCAAAAATATCTTTTAATGACAAAAATATTAATTTCTTTTGGAATGGCAATTGGAATCATATTAACTCCTATTTATTCATTATCTATGTTACGACAGATGTTCTATGGATACAAGCTTTTTAATGCTCCAAACTCTTATTTTGTCGATTCGGGGCCGCGAGAATTATTTGTTTCGATCTGTATTTTTTTACCAATAATAACTATTGGCATTTATCCGGATTTCGTTTTCTCACTATCAGTTGATAAAGTCGAAGCTCTTTTATCAAATTATTCTTATCCATAGTTTTTGTGAGTAAACCAAAAAATCAAACGGAAAGTCTATGATTTTAAAAATTTTGTTGTACAATGAAAAATAAGTCCTTTTTCTTCTCTTTCTTCTCTTAACTTAAGTTTGAGTAAAATAAATTGGGAATTCAATTATATTAGAATCAGGTATGTAATCCAGCGTGAACCCTTTGAATTACTTCATTTCCATTAAAGGGTTTGTGCTGGATTACACGAAGTTTTCTTATATACACTTATGCCATCCTATGTTTATTTTGTATTTGTCAAGGCCTTTCTTCAATTCAATTAGATGGTAATGGAAATGAACCATAACTATGCAACCCTATTCCTAATAAATTAACCCCAAAATAGCATACCCAAATTATAAGAAAACCCATCGAGGCCACAATTGCGGAATTTACATTTTCGCAATTTTTATTTGTTCTAATATGTAAATAAATTGCAAATACGGTCCAAGTAATAAATGCCCAAGTCTCCTTTGGATCCCAATTCCAATATGTCCCCCATGCTTCATTAGCCCATACTGCGCCTGAAAGAATCCCTATGGTTAAAAAGATAAACCCTAGACTAATAATACGATAACTCCAAAGATCCAATTGTTGAACCAATTGAAACCTGTAATAATTTCTAGAAGAAAGAAAAGAAGTTTTTGGTAAAATATTCTGTTTTTCTCTTACGTATTGAATCTCGCCCCAAGAAAATAGCTCATTTACTAAATCATTGCTTTGACCAAAAATCCTTATGAATTTTCGAAATGTAATGACTAGAAGAGCTACTGATAATAATGATCCGCATAAAAGAACGGCATAGCTCAATACCATCATACTTACGTGCATCATTAACCAATGGGATTGAAGAGCGGGTACTAATATTTCGGATTGATGCATTTCAGTTAAAAGACCCGAAGTAGCAAAACCCTGGGTAAAAATAACACTTGGCGCGGTTATTACGTTTAAATTGAAATAGTTTTTCCATTTTTTAAAATACGGAATCATATGAATAATGGAGAAACTCCATGAAAGAAAGATTAATGATTCATATAAATTACTTAATGGTAAATGTCTCCAATAAATCCAACGAGTAACTAATAATCCTGTTATACAGAAAAAAGTCGCTATCATCCCTTTTTCTGACGAATCATATAGTCCTATCATTTCATGAACTAACAAGGTTATCAAATGAATTGTAATTACAATTGAAACGACGGAAAAGGATATATGAATTAATATATGCTCTAAAGTTGAAAATATCATAAATTTTTTGAAATTTAAAAAAGGAAGTTCCTCAATCTCAATTATAAGGTAATAATTGAGATCGGGAATGGAATTCAATATAGGACTTACTCTCTTAGAAGATGCCATGCCGCCACTCGGACTCGAACCGAGATGCTCTAGCACTGCTTCCTAAGAGCAGCGTGTCTACCGATTTCACCATAGCGGCTTGTTCGAAATCATAATAACCTAAGAACCTATTTTTATTCAATCGTCGACATTGAAGGAATAAATTCAATGAAATAGATCTTATATCTATTTAGGAAAGATTCAAATGAAAATTGATGAATAAAATTTGTTTAAAAATTTTAAAATTAGGAATTTTAACGTAACGTAAGGCTTTTAAAAAAAATCCTTTATATATATTTTTTATTTTATGCTTGAATAAAATTCAATTATTATAACTTGATACTTATGATTTCAATCCATGGATAAAACCCAAAACGTTCTTTCTCATTTGCATTTTTTGAATAAACTAATAAATAGAATAAAAAGGATTTTATTTGTAAGTATTATCAAATAAGTATTCTTATATAGTATATAATATATATTTAGTATAAAACATATAAAATATAATAATAGAAATAAAAGAAAAATCCTTTTTATTTTTATTATTGAATTGATGGGGATTCTTATTTTCCCCATCCTAAAAACGATAAAGCATATTCAAAAGAGGAGACAAAAGAATTCTTTTTTTCTTATATAAAGGGAAAGGAATTTAATTTCATATTGCTATCGAAATATTTGTTTTTTAAAAAAAATATTTGGATATTTTGAATTTTTTAGTTTATATATTTTTATAAGTTAATAAGTTAATATATTTCTATAAATTTTTTTAGTATTCTTTTTTTATAATATTTTGATTTTAAAGGAAAAGTAGTAAGTATGTAGTAAGTATATAAATAAAGCGGAAAGTATTACTATTTAGTGCAAAAGTATTAATATTTATTATATTCTAATAAATATTAATAATTTTATAAAAAAAATATTTTATAAATTTTTTCGAATTTCAAATTCGAAATTCGAAAAAATTTCCAATTATAACCAAATTAGACTTAGACTGATTGTTTTTTCAGTTACAACAACAAAAATTATTCCAATCCTTGATTATTTATTTGGTTTATAAAAAAACTTTTTGAACTTCTTGTAGAAAGAGATTTACCTAACGAAAAAGCTTTCAATGCTGCCCAATATCCTTTCTTTTTCCAAATATTTTTACGAATACGTTTTTTTGATATAGAAGTACGTTTTTTTGGAACGGCCATTCAAAAAATTAGAATCAATTTGTAATTGCTATAGTTGGATGTCAAAGACATCTAGTGTTCAAAACCAATTGTTTTTTCCTATTAATTATACAGTTCGTTATTTATTTTATTAGTGTTCTTATTCATTCAAATCTATATCTATAAAATCCGATATACCATAGAAATCGAATTCAGTATTCAGTAAAGTTAAAGTTGATAAAATCAAAAATACAAACAAAAGGACTGTACCTTTTTTATATATCTGTTTAGTTTATTTTTGTCGTTCTACATTACATGGATTTCTACAAGTAAGAAAATAGTCTAAAAGACATAATAAAAAATATCCATTTTTAAATTCAAAAATGAATATTTTTTTCTATTTCTATTAAACTTTGAATTTAAAATGGAATTGGTCAGGTTTTCAAAACGAAAAAAAAAAGAATACATCTAATTTTCTTTTTAAAATAGTCAAAAGACTAGTCCTTAATTTGTTAAAAGCACCAAGATAAATGACTTTTCTAAAAGCTATTTTAGTAATTCGTCCTTTTGATTTTATGGAAAGTCAAGTCTTGGATAGCATGGTTTGGAGATCCTAGCAGTTCTTGAAATGTCTTTTATTACAATAACAATAAAAGGCAATCAATCAGTTCCAAAACCAATTGGTTAATGATTTTGAATAGCTCAAATAAAATAAATGACACTTTTATATTTTATAGCTAAATTGTGGTTTTTTATTATTTCTTTCAAATCCAATAATGCTTTTTTTTGATGTATATAATTATTTATACTTGTTCTATATATATATCTATATATATCTATATTTTTGTAATACGTAATAATAATGAAACTCGAAATTTTCCTTTTTTTGATCTTCATCAAATTTTACTTAATTTAATAATAATAATATTATTGAATTTGAATAAAAGAAAAAAGTACTTTTTTCTTTTTCTTCAATAGGAATCATATTATTTGACCAATTTGAATCTCCTAATTTTTTACTATTTCAAAAAAATGGAAAAAGATTCAGAAAAATAATTAAGGCTAGAAAATTCTAGAATTCTATATTCTATTTTGTATATTTTGTATATTTATATTTTCATTTTTTATTAACTGATCCCTTTCATTTCAAAATTCAAAATAAATAAGAGCCAGAAACAATCAATTAAGATAAAAAAAAATATTTTTATTTTATTTATTTATTTAGTTTTATGGAATATACATATCAATATTCATGGATTATACCTTTTATTCCACTTCTAGTTCCTATATTAATAGGAATAGGACTTCTACTTTTTCCAGCGGCAACAAAAAATCTTCGCCGTATATGGGTTTTTCCTAGTGTTTTATTGTTAAGTATAGTTCTGATTTTTTCAACCTATCTATCGATTCAACAAATAAATAATCTTTCGATTTATCTATCTATATGGTCTTGGACTATTAATAATAACTTT